AGTCGTGCGGCCCCAGGTGACGCCTATTGTAATGTAGCACCTGGGTTCAGCCTTCTCCTTGCCGAGTTTCGCTTCTGATCTCTCTCTGAGTCTCTAGTTTGTTACCTTCTACTACCGGTCTTCTCCTGCTGCTCGCTTCGCTTGTTTCGTTGAGCTCGCTTTCTTTAAAGAAACTAAAAAAAAGAGAATATGAACAGCAGCCAAAGACTTTTAAATGAGAGTAATCCGGGATGCTTCCAGCAAGAACTTAGACGGTATGCAATTGATCAAGTATGTTGCGGTCAACACAGCTTCTGCCCAAACGAGGTACATTCATCCCAAACATCATAGCTCCAACCGTTTCCAATAAGTATATATTTTTCCTCTCAGCTATTCCAGGAGTATACGCACAAGATCCCTGATGAACAGTGCCTCTGGAAATAAGATATTGAGAAAATTTCGTGGACATGTATTCTCCTCCAGAATCAGATCGTCAAATTCTTTTTTTTTTGCATTGGAAATAATGTCTGGCTTGTCGATTGTGTGCCGTTCACTCCAACATGGCGAAAATTATGTAAATTGGAGTGAAGAGGTAAAGTGCTTCTTGATGGGCCAGGAATGTTGGATAATTTTGAGTGGTGCGGAAGGTGAACCGGAGGATGTGGCGAGTAAGAAGCTATTGTTCTGGTCTGGTAGGGCTATGCATGCGATCATAGTGTCTGTAGCTGATGAGATGCGCCCCCATATATGGGGGCATTACAGACCCAAGAAAGGCATGGCTTACTTTGAGGGAAGTTAATGAACATGCGACCGCAAGTAAGCGTCAGTGCCTGGAGACTGAACAACATGGCCTGAAGCGGGGTAGTTGGGGCTCTTTCTTCTTACTGTATTAAGGTGAAGAACCTTTGTGATCAGCTGGAGGCTTTTGGTATGAAAAACTATGAGGCCGGTAATCTTAGTCAGATCATGAAGGGTATAATTATAAAATTATGATGGGATAAGGCAGTCTTTGCTACTGCATCAACATAACCCTTTACGAAAGCAATCTTCAAAGCCAGTTTTTGGCTTGATGAGAGTTTCTGAAGGCTAACTAGAATCCATCCAATTGTGGAATTCAAAGTCAAAAGCCAGTGGATGAGTCTGAAAAGATTCTACTAGGAACTAAACTCGCGGATCGGAGAAGCTACCGGCACCCAGATCTCTCATTGCTTGCCCGCGAGTGACCAAGTATAGGCCTAATTGCTTACGCAAAAGTCCCCTAACAAGAGTAGTCCCCTTCGGAAGGCTAAGAACAAGGAATGAAACTCCTAACGAAAGAGCCTCATCGGAGAATGCATAGTTTCAAAGCCCCATCCGGACTGAGAAGAAGAAGGAACTACAAGCGACCCTATCATAGGAACTACCATTCCCTGCTCGGAGAACTCACTAATAGCTTCCCAGTCCCATCCAGATGGGAAAGAAGAATATGAAGGAAAAGCAAGACCTAACAGCGGATACAACTGTGGATATCTTTTTATAGATCGCTTGCAAGAGTAAAAAGTGGGAGCTAAAAGCTCTAGTAGCTAGGAGTTGGCAGGCTAGGATAGCGAAGCTATTAAAGGTTAGTTAGCGGGAAGTCTTCGTTGAAAGTGTGAAAGAAAATGAGGAGGCACTGAATTGACAAGTGAAGGAGTTGTTAGTGGCTGAATTGCAAAGTCAAGGTATAAGACGAATCAGCGATCGCTACATCGTCTGCTGTTCTAGTCTTGAAAGATGTGTCACTGGGCTGAAGCTAAACGCCGAAACGAAGGCATAGCGCAGCTTCAGTCTAAGAACCAAAGCCAGGGCCAGAGCCCGTTACTAATACAGCTGCCCTGTCAGTAAGGAGTTGAGAGCTAGTAACAAGTTTGTAGCTGCTGAAGGGCTAGATCCATTCTATTCTACTAATGGAGTTCGTTCAATCAGTTGTTAGCTGCGACTAGAGCGAGTAAGGAGTTGTTGGCAGCTACGGCTGAAGCTGCTAAAGCAACGAAGCTAGCTGTCTACTAAGACAACTCCTCTGCCTTAATCCCCTCTTCTCTCCCCTAACAATCCATAGGGAAGCAAGCCAAGGGTTTGGTTTTTAGAAGAGTCAGTGAAGGCAGCTTCTTCTAGATCCAGTCACGAAGCATACTTGGGACTGACTTTTGAGGACAAAAAGACGGGGTTTCCTCCCCTGGGATTGCAGCTATAGGACAACGCGAAGGTCTTTCTCAAGTGCCTAATCCAACTACTCCTAAGCACCCATCCCTGCCTTAATCTGCTCTTTTCTGCCTTCCCTCCCCATCCCTAGGTAAGACCGGGTTCCGGGTAGAGTCACAGTCAAGGTAGCTGCGGCAAGAACCAGAGCTCGAGCAAGGCAAGTAAGAAGTTTGTTTCTAGCTCCGGCTAGAAGTTCTCCGGTTTATAGCCAGCTCCTTTATAGCTAGTAAGGAGCTCAGTTATCTAGTAATCGGTATCAGCTTTAGTTCTAAGGTTTAGTAGCCAGGTCAAGTACCTAATCCAACAGTCCGGTCATTAAGGAGTCAGTAGCTGCTAAAGCAACGAAGCTAGCTGTCTACTAAATACACCCAACCCTTTTCCTTCCCCTCCCCCTCTATAGGGAATCCGAGGTTTCTTAGCCGAGTCATTGAAGGTATCCTAAGCGCTATGAGCTCGGGCAAGCCGGTAAGTAGTTGGTAGCTAAAGCGACGCCCGGGCAGTAAGGAGTTGTTAGCTCCTGCTGAAGCAGTTGCAGTTCGAAGGGCTAGAGCCAGCTACTAGGGTTATAGCAAGTAACTAATCCAACAAGGTAGCTAGCCGCCAACACCCATTGATTTAAGTACCCCTCGGTCTCAAGCCCGGGTCCGCTGCCGTATGTATTTAGTTTCTAAGGCAGTTCTTTCTAGCTCAACTCGTTGGTTTAGCCCCACTCATTCTAGTTTTCCTTTTATGTCTCCTTGAACGAAGCGAAGAAAGTGGGTCTCTATCCTCCCTTCCTTCAAGCCCTCTGCCCTCTTTGAGTCTAAGTCTTTACTTCCTTCCTTTAGCTCAAGTTATAGACTTTAGCGGAGTCACTTCTGTTTGTTTGTCCTTTCCCTCGGTGATATCCTTTAGTTTCTGCCCTTTTTGGGGACTATATTCCATCGGAGTCACGTCCGTTTGTAGTGGTATTGTCCTTTTTTTTTTAAGCCACTGTAAGCCTCTGACTTCCGTATCTGCTTTCCAAGCCTCTTTTTCCGCTCCTCTAAAGAAAAGAAGTGAGTGACTAAAAGGATCAGTACGGAACTGTTTGTCCCTTGTTTCCCGGGTTAAGGTCCGTACAGATTCATTGAAGTTGGCTGCTGAAGGACTGGAGCAAGTAACTACTAGTCAATCAGTTACCGAGTCGGTAGCAGCTAAACGCCTAAGTAGTAGCCCGGGCAAGTACCCTATACAAACAAGGAAGCTAGTCGCTAGGGTAGCTAGAGTGGCTAGCATCCAAGGAGTCTATTATCTCAGGTAGCCAGTAAGAAAGAGTCTGTAGCTAGACTCAATAGAGGGACTTCCATTCTCTGCTGCTTCTCCGGTTGGTGCTTCTATCGAGGTTGGCCTCGAAGGCATTGCCTTTCCAGGCACTGGGAGACAAAGAAAAGAAGGCTCGCATTGGTTCGAGGCGAGCGGATAGGTGGGGAGTAGGAGGAATCAATGAAGTTCATTACTCCTGCCCCTGAGGATGGAATAGATGGACAAGAGGAGAGCCTTGAGTGCTTCCGGACTGGAGGAATATAATTTTATTACCCTGGGACCTGCAAGAAGCGGACTTTCCTTGCTTTCTTTCGTCACAGTAGTTGGAAAAAGTCAAAGCAGCAGACCAGTAGTCCCATTCTCCATCTTTAGAGAAATTTTTGAAGAAGGTTCCGTTTAACACATCTTGGCCAAACAGGAAGAGCAGGAAATAAGTGCTTTGTCGGTTGAAAGTGAGTCACTGCTGTCCGACTTAACCGGGCGATTCCGACAGCGTCCCTTGGCCTGGTCACCTATTATAACACACGATCCATGTCTCACTTTGATCTCACACCCCCATTCTCGTTTGAATTCTGGAGCTCGACCTTCGTTGCTCGGATGCGCTTGACTGAAGAGTCCTCGACAGGTCATTAGCCAGAAAGTTCCAAAGGGAGAACAAGTCTGAGACTCACTCGGCTATATCCTCCTCAGGACCTGTCCGACATGCTGTTGACTTGGAGATGAATTCTCCGGCCGTACCTTCTGCGGTCGTTACGCTTGGTCGGTCATGTTGGGACCAAAGAAAAGGAGAAGCCTCAACCGTGTCGATGGCATTATAACTAAGACCTCCAAAATCAACATCTACATCCCCCTTTCAGCCCTTTCAATGTTCATCTTCCCGCGTGAGGGTGATCAGCGCTCTCGTTCACGAAACCAACCGAGTTGCTCATGGGAAGGAGCATGTGAGGGAGAAGGACCATTATTCGTCTCTTCGAACGGAGCCCAGGTGGAATCCGCCCCCAGGTTTCCTTTTTTAACTATGTATAACCTCCTCATCAACAGACGTTTCCCGAATAACCATTCATTTAATGAAAAACCTGCGCTTGTTAGCAGCTGAATCACTCTCTCCTCTCGTAGTGGGCCTCTTTTCTTTCCCCCACTGGCATGAGGAAAGGGTCCATTCCACTAGCTCTTCTTCTTGTTTGTGAGAATAAATAGAGGGGTGCGCTTTCCCTTTGAATGAGTATATCTTCCCGCCCCCGTGCCTCCCTTTACTCAATGCTCCTGAAGTCCGAAAAGGAGACTGAGTGGACAGGGGGCAGGGAAGTTCAGTTACATAAATGGTAGTCGTGGACTGGTACCGCAGTACTGCTTTGGAGATTCCTTATTGTGATCCGGCTAAGATAGTCTCTTAAGTGCTAGCGTAGTGGGAGAGCAAATAGCAATGAACCTTATCTACGGTATTAGTTCCCTCCTACCAAGAACTACTAGAGCTCTCTATGCGAGGGAAAGAGTACAGATAGGCGGATTGACGCATTTGAGCAGGCAGGGAATACTTAGTGCTTGGAATATGAATGCTATGAGGCTTGGGCGAGAGAGCAGGTCTAGGAGGCCCAGATATTGCATCATGTGAAAGCAGCGCTAAAAGACCCATAAGAGCTGTAAACAAGTGAGATAGGCACGAAAGGGGGGCATTCTGGGGATGTCTTTCATCAGCCAGCACCTTCAACAGCCAGTGGGACAGATGCCGACACAGATTCGATTCCAGATTCGACGATAGGGTACGACCGATGACCAGGCAGGGCGGGGTGAAGCAAGCAGCAAGGGATTGGCTAAATAGAACAGATGCGACCGGGAATGGAAAGATCAGACCAGACCGATTGATAGAGTTTCTACCGATACAGGACGACAGCTCGACCGATTGAGACAGGGCAGATACGACCGATGGAAGGGATCTCTTTAAAAGAAGGCTTTTTTAACGTGGACTGATTCCGACCGTTTACCAGAAGACAAGAGATTCGCGGTATGGCTTCAGAAGAGGTAGTCATTATACAGATATCTATTAACGAATTGCCCTATTGTCGATTAACTGCGCCTACCTATCCCCAATCACACAGGAATGTTCGCTTGGCCGCCTACCAATGATGCCTTTCACTTTCAGACAGTCCCTAGCGTACTAGACTTTGATAAAGGGAATGCTACCGATACTTGAAAGACTCATCCTCTGGCAAAAGCTTGACTTTATTACTTCAATCGCCTATTTATTATTATTATATATATATTGCCTGTGCCAGTTTGCGCCTGCCACTCGTACTGAACTAACCAAAGAAGCAAGAGATACTGAAAGCGATTTACTTCTTGCCTTAGCTTCTATAAAAGTAAACAACTAATCTAATCCTCTTGAATTCAGAATTCACCCCATTGCTTAAAAAGAGAACCTTTTTTCTTTCGTTGTTACAAGTATATCCCCTCTCCGATCTCTTTAACAAAGCTCCTTACTAAATAAAGAAAGCCCATAGATCGAAACGTCCACACGAAAAACAAAAAAAATGTATACCTTCATACTCCACACGCTGCCATCGCGAACCAATCAAGACTCTCGAACGCAAAGGTTTCCGAAGGTCAATTTCAACACATAAACGCGCAAACTTCCCTCTCTTCACCAGAATTGTATTCAAATCCACTTTAATCGTACGTCCAATGATATTACCAACTTTCTTCAAGATTTCCTCATCAAAGTATTCAATCGGAATTTCAGGCAAACGCACCCACGCAGCAATGGTGGATATAGACGCCTCCGAGGGACGAAATTCTGGACGCCATTTCCGAATAGACAAATAATGCCCCGCAATAACCCAGGGACCATCAAAAAGCACATGATCATAATCATCTCTATTGGAAAGCCTTACCAAAAAGAAATCCGATCCCAGATCCACAACCTTCACATCTCCCATAGCTCCCCACATCTGCTGTAAACGATCACACATAAACGGAAAGCTAACGGACTTACCTAACAATTTCACAATCAGCGCATTCCGCCATGGTAACCTCAACCGCCGTTTCTCCTCTTTAGACAGAGAAACCCTAACCTCAGCAAAATCCCCAGCGATCTCATCATCCGAATCAGAATCATCAGCAGAATCACTATCCTTACTCTCCAAATCACAATCTCCATCCAATTCAGTAGAATTCGACTCAAACTTAGTCAACTTCGACAAATACGACTCCCTAGGAACCTCAGATTGTGCTTCGGAACCAGCCAACTCCACCATTCGAATTAAGAGGAGCACTATCCTCCATAACCGCATCTGCTCGCAGAGGCGAAGAAATCCCCGCCATTTTTACCTTCTTCTTACTCCGAAGCAACAGATCAGCCTCTTCCGTCGAAAAAGAACCCCCTGTCGAACGCTCGCCCATCACAAAACCAGAAACCCTAGCAGAGCTTCTCTCTCATACCTCAGATTAACTAGCGTATTTTTACTTCACTTCCTTAGTAACTGCTCTTGAAGCCTTATCAACATTGGGACGGGCTTTGAAGATGGGTGTACAAGAGCTTGTTTACAATTGATCACATGCAACTCTCCTAGTCTCTTGGGGCGAAGTCAGCTGCTTAACCTGACCAATATAGGTGACGGTAGGTGTGACTAATCACTAATCTAATCTCAATAACTAAATTCCACATCCTGACATTCCAACATGTGACTCGCTGCCCGAACTTTCTTGTTTTTATGCTAGCAGGGGTGGTTCGGGTGGGTAAGAAACATAGTCCAGGAAGACTAATTGAGAATGGGCCCATGGACCAAGATCTCGACCCAGCCCAGAGTCAGGGAGGGAAAACCAATCTCAGAAGGAAAATCCGGATGAAAGGGCAAATTCCTTTGATTCTTGGTTAGCTGACTAAGGGCGGATGGGGCGGGCAAGGAGAGCGGCATTGCTATAGGTTCGATTCATCAATGTCGTCAGTCACAGATTTATGTTGTCCTAATACCCGCGGATGAAGCTTTTTTTTTACCATAATACCCTGCAAGAGTTGCCGTT